CCAAATCCTCTGTTTTCGATTATCTAATAAATCATTTAATAAAAGTGGACTATCTTTTTTTTTCTATCTCATTTCAAAAACTTCCATAATCCCCTCCCGAACCAAACATGAATCTTTCAATTCATTTGGCTCTCATGCTCAATTACTTAATGGAGAATTCCCATATCTTTTTTATTTAAAATGAGCCTATCCCTTCTTATCTGTTCATTCATATTAAAAAAAGATCGAAAAGGACTCTTCTGAAAAATATGTAATTATCAGCTCAGCAAAGTTGTTTCTTTTTTTTTCTTCAAATTCAAAAATTACTTTTATTTGATACTTTTATATTTATATATACATAGGTCATTGATCCAACAGTGTATCAAATAAAAAAAATAAGGAGTTGACATACCTCTTAGTTTCCAATTTTATCCAATATTCCAATAAGCGGTTCAAGTTATTTTATCGACATGAGTGTTCTATATCGAACAAAATTCCAACGATTCGTTTTGAAACCATTTATTTATGTATTAACATACATAGTCGAAAAAATACTATTAGGAATAGAATAGGAAATGCCGCATCTGCACTTCAAATAGCTTAGCTTTAACCATGTTAATAGTTTCAGCTTATTGTATTGATTGATAGAGAATCGAAGCAAAGTCAATTTACCAATAAATCACGAAATGCTATGGTTCTTCCATACTATTATTTATCAATTTATTAAGAAGTAATTCGCGAGATCATGCACCGTGCTTTCCTAATTAGAATGTGCAGCTGGTTGAATACAGCCTATTCTTGAAATAAACAACTCGCACACACTCTCTTTCCAAAAAAAATCAATACACCAAATACTACACTTAGATTTATTGGATTTGTTGCTAAAATATCGGTATTCAACCCGAAACCCCCGGAAAATGGCCAGTGACTTAAAGAAACGAACGAATTGCTTATATTTTTCATATGATCTCCTCTTACTAGATAAACTAAAACAATCGAAAGAGTTCTAACCTTCACTTTTTATTTAATATGTCGTTTTTATGTCTAAATACAAATGATACTTCTAAAATAAAAAGTTTCCGTTGGACTAAGAACGAGAGGGACAAAAATGAGTTGGTATGAAAATTTTACATCCTCAAATCGGTCCTTTCCATGGATTCGTTTTTTTATCAACGAATAAATATAAAATAAAGGGGATGATATTTTAACATAATTCAAAAAAGTAAGTAATAAGTCTAAAAAAATAAAATACATATAAGTTTTTTTTAGATTTTTCGATTTCTAGTATTAAACAAAAGGATTCGCAAATAAAAGCGCTAATGCTACAACCAATCCATAAATTGTTAAAGCTTCCATAAAAGCCAGACTAAGTAATAAAGTACCTCGTATCTTACCCTCTGCTTCGGGCTGTCTTGCGATCCCCTCTACAGCTTGGCCCGCAGCGGTACCTTGACCCACTCCGGGTCCAATAGAAGAAAGCCCTACAGCCAATCCGGCAGCAATAACGGAAGCAGCAGAAATCAGTGGATTCATGAAAAATTCCTCGCACAAAAAATAGTTAATGATACATACAATCAACCAATTATTCCATCGCTAAGAAGATTTATCTAGCCAGTTGAAGTAACTAATAATTTCCGAATTGAAGAAATAAGAACTACTTAGATATTTCCTTTTTCGTTTCTATCCACGGTTCTTTTTTTGTGAATTCATATGACTATAGTCAAGACCTACTATCACATATACATTACATACATTCACAAGAGTTGATTGGCTTAAGTGGAAAATTTTTTTTTTTCAATCTCTTTCTTTTCTAAATCTCTAATGATGGCCCTCTAGTGATTCGCCTATATAAGCCGCAGCTAAAGTTGCAAAAATAAGAGCTTGAATACCACTTGTAAATAATCCAAGGAACATAACAGGTATAGGAATCACTGAAGGTACTAAAGAAACAAGAACAACAACTACTAATTCATCAGCTAATATATTGCCAAAAAGTCTAAAACTAAGTGATAGGGGTTTTGTGAAATCTTCTAAAATATTAATAGGTAAAAGGATTAGAGTTGGCTGAATGTATTTACTGAAATAACCCAATCCTTTTTTTGTAATACCCGCATAGAAATATACCAATGAGGTGAGTAAAGCTAAAGCAACAGTAGTATTTATATCATTCGTGGGCGCAGCTAACTCTCCATGAGGTAACTGTATTATTTTCCAAGGTAAAAGAGCCCCCGACCAATTCGAAACAAAAATAAATAGAAACATAGTTCCAATAAAGGGAACCCAAGGGCCATATCCTTCTCCAATTTGAGTTTTACTCACGTCTCGAATGAATTCAAGGATATATTCGAAAAAATTCTGATCGGCAGTGGGAATGGTTTGTGGATTTCGAACAGCTAAAGTGGCTGAAACTAATAAGATAGCAATGACAACCCAAGAAGTAATAAGTACTTGAGCATGGACTTGAAAACCTACTATTTGCCAATAGAAATGTTGGCCTACTTCCACATCGGATATATTGTATAACCCCTCCTTTAGGGTATTGGTGGAACATAATAGAACATCCATATTGAACAAAAATCACACTTTAAAAAGAATTATTTTGATTCAACTGCCTCTTTCTTAACTTGACTATGTGAATCATATTATTTTTTCGATTCAAGATATAGTAATTCGATCTTTTTTTTTTCTTTACATTTATATATTTATTATATATATCTATTATCTATTAGTATACTCAAGGATTTCGTATAAAGCGAAAACGACCTTCACAAATTGCGAATACTAATTTGTTAAGAACTAATCGGATTGAAGCTGTAGTATCATCATTTGACGGAATCGAAATATCCGCGAGATCGGGGTCACAATTTGTATCGATAAAACAAATCGTTGGAATTCCCAAAGCAATACATTCGCGAAGAGCCGTATATTCTTCTTGCTGATCAACGATGATTACAATATCAGGCAACCCCTCCATATATTTAATTCCACCCATATATGTTTGTAAATGAAATAATTGTCTCTTCAACACAGCCGCATCCCTTTTTGGAAGGTGTTCGAGTTTCCCCATCTGTTGTTCCGCTCTCAAATTCCTGAACCTATGAAGTCTCATTTCTGTAGTGTACCAATTCGTTAACATCCCACCGAGCCATTTTTTATTAACATAATGACACTGAGCTCGTATTGCAGCCCATGCTACTGAATTAGCTACTTTATTCTTTGTACCAACAATTAAAAATTGTTTTTCTCTACTTGCTGCATCAAAAACCAAATCACAAGCTTTTGATAAAAACCGAGCAGTTATAGTAAGATTTGAGATATGAATACCGTTGCGCTTTCCAGAGATATAAGGTGCCATTCTAGGATTCCATTTTCTTGTACCATGACCAAAATGAACTCCTGACTCCATCATCTCTTCCAAATTGATGTTCCAATACCTTTTTGTCATTTCTCCTCACACTTCGTCTTTTTTTTTTGTTTTTTTTTTTTTTGAAAAACAAAAAAAAAAGAGGAAGGACTGGAAAAAAATTGTTCCTACGGAACCTTATCTTCTACCAAAAATGAACTGTTGGTTAATTCGTTTCTATTTTGAACTGGCACAATTCGCGGAATTAGAAGGAAAAATCCGTTCTTATTTTAAGAATCCTTAAATCCTAATCTTCTGAGAATCGTTTAAAATGGAAGAATCCAAAAATATTCTGTGGTAGAACAAAAGATCTCCTATTTCCCCCCCGAAGAGATTTGTTTTTTTTGTTTTTGAGGGTTCTAAAGGAATGTTGTTATCTTGCCTTGAACGGTGCGCAAATCCTATGAATCCAGTTCCAGCGGGTATCATACTCCCCAGAACAACATTTTCTTTCAACCCTTTCAACCAATCGATACGACCCCGGAGAGAGGCTTTTGCTAAAACTCGAGCGGTTTCTTGAAAACTCGCTTCGGATATAAAACTTTGAGTGTTCAAAGCTGTTCTCGTTATTCCCAATAATATAACTTGATAACAAATGGCTTCTTCAAAAGCACGCCCCGTTCGCTTCGCTCGTAACAATCCAATCAACTCTCCAGGTAAAAAAACATTAGACATTCCATCTTCGGATACCACCACTTTTGATGTTATTTGATGGACAATCATCTCTATATGTTTATTATGAATTTGAACCCCCTGAGATCGATAAATTTCTTGGATCTTATGAACCAAAGAAATACGACTTTGTACTCTAGTTAGCTCAGCACCAATCAAGAAACCCCAAGGAATGCCAAGAATTCTTGTTATACGTTCGTTCCAACCCCTAACCCGCCTTTCCAGATTCATTGATATTGAATCAACCGAACGCACTTCTAAGACCTGTTCCACCTTTTGAAGACCCTGTGTTATATCACCAGATTTTGATTTTTCATATATAAATGTAACTAATGTATCTCCTTCGTAAAATATTTCCCCATAATGGCCATGAACAGTTGCGCCGGGAGTGGCTAAATAAGGCTGAGCTGCTCTTATTACTACAGAACTAATTTGAACAATTAAGACTTGGCCGGATTTTTTGTGTGGTACATTTTTTGTTATACATACATTGTCACAAATAAACTGCCCAAGATTCATTATTGTGGATGTCTCCTCACAATAATAATTATAGTGGAGAAAATACCAATTCAAATGGAATAGATTCCAAATTCTGTTACTGAATATACCGATATTATTATAAATTATTCCATTTTCACCTATGAAATAAAATTGAAGCACTTCAAAAAAATTTTTTAAATTGTCAAGTTGCAAATAGTTAGTTACCAAGATCTGATTATGAGTTATGAAATAGTAAAAAAAATCCAAATTCACAATTGGAAGGGCTATTCCTACAGGTCCCAACGAATCAATTCTGGAATTCCTTTTAATGGATTTTTTTTTATTGTGATATTTTACACCGTTGAAGAAACCTGTTCGAGAACAATCCGATGATGACAAAATTATCAAAGGTTTATATTCATTATTTCTATTCAATAATGAAAACGTACGAATAGTTCCTTGATTTTGGCTAAGCGATTCTTGAATCTTTCTTGTCTTGTAATAAAAGGGATTGATATTGATGCGATCTGATCTATTCTCAGAAATAAATCTTGAACCTGACGGATCATTTCTTTTTCCGGTATACGAAATAGGAGATTTCACTAAGTCAATTCTTAGAAAATTGCGCATTAAACCCTTTGCTCTTACTTCAACAAGGGAAGTATAGGCCTGTTCTATCGAAAATTCTTTTTTGTCTTGGTTCCAATTCAATACTAAACACGTCCGAAATAATTGAATACTTATGCCAGAAAATCCTCCCAAAATGATGGGTTTACCCACGATAGAATTAACAACTTGAAGTTGAACATTATCCGCTTCCTGTAACCCATCTTGCGGGAAGAGTGTTGTTAAACTTATATCCCCCGCTGTTTTAGATATGACTACAGGTCGAACCAAAACAAAAAACTTTTTCTTGGTAAATGTAATCCGTTGGGCATAAACCAAATTTTTACGTTTTTTTTTGAATTCCTTGGAATTTGTTTTTCCAGATCTTGGTGATATCAAGATGTCACTGTGGCGAAATATCTTATCGATTTTTACAGTATTGGTTTTTCCAGTAAAATAGATATCGCCAGAAAAAATGGTTAATTCAAAAAATTTTTTTTTTATCTCCACTCGTACCAATCCACATGCACTGCTTCTTCTATTTAAAGTAATTCGTGTACCTATTCCAATGATACTACTGTTTCGTACCATTATGGAAGAAGATCGAGGTAAGATATGCACTTCCTCTGGAATGAGAAATAGTTTCTCTTTTTTGTTTTTTCCTTTACTAATACTAATTTTTTGAACTCCTCGATACTCAACCAAATCCTTTTTTTTAACGTGAGACTTTATAATAGTCTCATATTTATTAATTCCCGAATTCTTTCTTTTGTATCTAGGATCGTCGAAATATGCAATCATTTTTTTTCTACGGAAAATAACATTTATGGATAGTTCAATCACTATACCCGAATGGGATATTTGTTCTTTTTCTCGTTCTGGAATTGATTGAAATGGGATGAAAAATCTGTTTTTACGCCTCTTTGCCAATAGATCAGAATTTTTGGCGAGAATGAATGTATATAGGAGATTATAACGATCCGTGTATATGATTCGATTAAGTTCTGAATAATCAGGAATGCTCTCTTCTTTTTTACCAGAAAAATTAAAACTAAAGAATTTGTGTCTCACGTGATCATTAGTCACTGATAGGTTAGAAAAAAACTTTCGTTCGACAGAACGAGAAAAAACCTTCATTTGATCTTGATCCTTATGGAGCAAAAGGGGGGCTACGGTGGATCGGCACGGACCTCCCGATAATATCCATAAATGACTTGTTTTTGGTAAGAGATGAACATTACTATATGTAAATTCAGGTGCATGGTACACATCGGTACTCCAATGCATTTCTCCCTCTAAGTCAGAAGAAATATGTTTTCGAACCCTTTCTTTTAAATTCAAAGTGGATATTCCCGAATGAATCTCAGCAATCGCCTGTTCCGATTTTACATATTGATCATTTTGAACTAAAAGAAAACTTTTTGGTGGAACCTTAACGTTATGTATAAAATCGGCACTCTCAATAATTACATACAAATCGATATAACATAGAAAAGCAGGGTGTCCGTGACGTGTACGTGTGGGATGAACCAAATACTCATTGAATTTTATTTTTCCATTAGAGGGGGCCCGTACATGTCCTGCAGTCCCCCCTGTGAATACTCCACCGGTATGAAAAGTTCTTAATGTCAGTTGAGTACCCGGCTCTCCAATAGATTGACCCGCAATAATACCTACAGCTTCTCCTAATTCGACGAGGTCACCATGAGTAGGACTCCGACCATAACATAATCGACAGATCCAAGATGTACCTCTACACGTAAAGGGGGTTCGAATAAATATTGGTTGTCCTCGAAAGGTTCTTAATCGATTGGCAAGCCCAATTCCAATATCGTGATTACGGGCGGCAATACATCGAGAACCCGTATATATATCATCTGCTAATACACGACCAATTACTGTTTGGCTAAAAATTATTTCCAGCAGCATCCCTTTTCGAGGACTCACAGAAATACTTTTTATAGTTCCGCAATCCGTTCTACGTACAACAATGTGTTGAACTACTTCAACAAGTCTGCGTGTGAGATATCCAGCATCTGATGTTCGTACAGCAGTATCGACAACTCCTTTGCGAGCTCCGTAGCAAGAAATAATATATTCTGTTAACGAAAGGCCTTCGCATAAATTGCTTTGAATGGGTAAATCAATCATTTGTCCTTGGGGATCCGACATTAATCCTCTCATACCCACTAATTGATGTACCTGAGATGCATTTCCTCTAGCTCCCGAAAAAGACATTAAATGGACGGGATTAAGGGGATCAGTCATCCTAAAATTGGGATTCATTTCTTGTCGCAAATATTCACTTGTAATAGACCATATCTCAATAGATTGACGTAATTTTTCTACCGCGTGTATACTCCCAACATGATAGTTTTTTTCCAAAATGAAACTTTGTTTTTCAGCATCTTGGATTAGCCATCCTTTTGTGGGAACTGTTAAAAGATCATCAATTCCTAATGAAATAGATGTAGCAGTGGCTTGCTGAAAACCCATAGTTTTTACTTGATCCAAGATGTGTGATGTATATGCCATTCCGAAGTGATCCAGTAATCCGTTAATAAGTCGTTTCATGGCAGTTCCATCTATTATTTTATTGTGAAAGACCAAATTGACCCCTTCTGCCATAAGTACCTCTATATTCTGCTTAGTAGGATTCAACAATGGGTTTAAGTCGGTGATTCAAAAACTTCCTTTTATCGATTGTGATTCACGTGGAAGGGGAGGAACTATGATACTAGTTGAACCATTGAGACATGAACTTTCATCGGTATCTATTGATTAGGTACCCTATGAGCAGGCCCGAGAAAATCCTTGTATGGCCTCTTCGATTTCTCTATAAAGGGAAATATGACCAATAGTAGTTCGAATGTATATACAACGAATTTCTTTTTTTACACTTCTTACTTTTAGATAGTATTGGTAAATTTCATGATAAGTACCCAAGGATTCATAATGAACTTCGATAGGAGCTTCTCTTGAAGCAATAAAGTGTTGATCTAGTCGCCACCGAAGCCACAAAAGACTATCTATATCTAAATTGCTTATTTTATGCCGAGAAGTTCCAATTACATCATAAGAATTAGAAAAGGAGTATTTTTTAATATATTTAGTATCATGATTTTTATTATCAACTCTTTCATTTTCATTTTGAGATTGATAATTTTTGAAATTCCACGGGTTATACCGATTTGAACAAATAGTTCGGTTATTTCTTATCGTTAATAAATAGAGTCCAATAAGCATATCTTGAGTTGGCACAGAAATGGGATCACCAATAGCTGGAGACAAGAGATTCATATGAGAAAACATAAGGAAACGAGCCTCCGCTTGAGACTCCAAAGATAAAGGCGCATGAACAGCCATTTGATCTCCATCAAAATCTGCATTGAATCCCTTACAAACTAATGGGTGTAAACAAATAGCGCGTCCTTCCACTAAAATTGGTTGGAATGCCTGTATGCCTAATCTATGCAGAGTAGGTGCTCTATTCAGCAATACAGGATGCCCTTGCATAACTTCCTGAAGTATTTCCCATACAATGGGTTCTTTGTCCCGAATTTTACTCTTCGCAACTCCTATGTTCGAAGCAAGATGTTGTTTAATTAGACCGCGAATTACAAATATCTGGAAAAGCTCGATTGCTATTTCTCGAGGTAATCCACATTGATGTAATGAAAGTGATGGACCTACGATAATAACGGAACGTCCTGAATAATCGACTCGTTTGCCAAGTAAAGTTTCACGAAATCTTCCCTCTTTTCCTTCAATTACACCAGAAAACGACTTATAAATTTTATTATGACCATCCCTCATTGGTTGTCCACGAATTCCATTATCAAGAAGTGTATCCACGGCTTCTTGTATTAACTTCTCCTGACACATTACTAATTCCCCCGGAGTAGACCTACTTGCTATTAATAGGTCATTAAGAGTATTGTTCCGATAGATAACTCTTCTATATAGTTCATTAATATCCGAACTCATTAGTTTACCTCCATCTATTTGAATGATCGGTCTTAGTTCGGGGGGAAGAACTGGTAATAGACACAAAATCATCCATTCTGGTTCGATATTCGTTCGAATAAAATATTTAGCTAATTCCATGCGTCTAACCAAAAAATCCTTTCTTCTTCCAACCTTTCGATCTTCCCATTCATTACCTGTGGACCCCTCTTTCCCTAATTCTTTCCATTCACAAAATGAATAATCTATAATCATTCGCAAATCCAGATCGGCTAATTGTTCTCGGATGGCCCTTGCTCCAGTAGAGATTTCGCGATTTCGAAATGTATCGAAGCCTTGGGTAGTAAAAAAAAAGGGGATGCTATATTTCCAAGATTGAATTTCATATTCGAATGAACCTCGTAATCGTAAGAAAGTCGGTTTTTTCATTATAGACCTAGCAAAAGAAAAATTGGGATAGGATACTATAAGATCTCCCCCCCCTCTCAAAACCGGACGTGAAAGTTTCCTCTCATCCGGCTCAAGTAGTTATACCAAATATAGAAAGTGATTCTCGCTTCAAAAAAAAACCTTAAAAATATACTTCTTACTCAAGTTTAAAACCATTTCGTTAATTAATTTTTCATTGACTTTTTTTTGACTTAGTTTAGAGTTTCGAACTTATATTTTCTTAATTCTTTATTCAAAAGTACGACATAAATAAAATAAAGTTTGAAATTCTTGAGTATTCTACTTCCCTTCGAATCATGAATCCGCTTTAATTAAAGGAGTTTCTTCGAATTCAAAACGGATTTACTTGTTTATATATCGTTCTATTCGATCTTTTAGGTCCCAATATTTTAATTTTACTTCGACGATTATGCTACGATGTCCTTCAAGCCTCTACGCGATAGATAGGCTCTTATAATCATGCAAAATTTGCTTACTCAAAAAATAAACAAAATTTTGATTTTGGAATTTTACTTTAATTTAATATTAAAAAAAGAAGTTTTGTTTTAACGAAGTACAACTGGAGATTCCTATTTATTTGGATTTGTTACGGACTCAACCATAGATCAATCCCCTTTTTTGGAGTATTGAATACTCCAAAATTTTGAGCTTTATATTATTTCCCCCCCAAAAGCATGTCAGAATTGGGGCATCCCAAGTGGATTGCGTGGGATGACAGTTTATCATTTCGAATCTGTAAAATCTAGATTTCGATCAAATCACACATCGCAGTATACTAAACCTTCTAATTCTTTAATAGGTTTATCTAAAAGATTCGCAATATAACTAGGAAGACGTTTCAAATACCACACATGAGTGACTGGGCAAGCCAGTTTGATGTAGCCCATTTGATATCGTCGTGTTCTAGAATCCAAAAATTCGACTCCACATTTTTGACAAAATTTTTGGTTTTCTTTTTCGATTATTCGACAATTTCCACAAGCACAAATTCCGCTTTTTATAGGCCCAAAGATTCTTTCACAAAATAATCCATCTTTTTCCGGTTTATTAGTTTTATAATGAAAAGTATGGGGTTTTGTCACCTCTCCAACTCTCTCTCCGTTCGATAATATTTTATTAGCCCAAGCGCTTATTTGTTGAGGAGAAACCGAGCCAACTCGGAGTTGTTGATGTTTATAACGATCGATCATAGAAGAAAAATAAAAATGCATTCCGATTCGATTAAACTTCCTTCCTAGTAATCCGGAAGTTCTTTTCAGATACAAGGAAATGATTCAGTTCCAGAGCTAAGGATCGTAGTTCTCGAACGAGTAATCGAAAAGATTCTGGAGCATCCTCAGGATTCGATATTGTTCTTCCAACGATGGTAGTACCAAGTGCCTCCTGCCGAGCTCTAATATGATCGGATTTATAAGTAAGCATCTCTTGTAAAATATGAGCAACCCCCAATCCTTCTAGAGCCCAAACCTCCATTTCTCCTACCCGTTGTCCCCCCCGCTTAGCCCTTCCTCTAAGGGGTTGTTGTGTAACAAGTGCGTAATGTCCGCTGGAACGTACATGTATTTTATCATCAACTTGATGAATTAATTTTAAAATATAAGGATTTCCTATGAGAACAGGTTGTTCAAAAGAATCCCCTGTTCTTCCATCAAATATTATACTTTTTCCCGGATACTCGGGTTCAAATACCCATGGATTTACCCTTTGCCTACTGGCTTCATATAATTCAGAAAACACAAGTTTTCTCGAAGCATCTTGTTCATATCTCTCATCAAAAGCTCCTATGCGATAATGTCTGTCTAGCAGACTTCCTGCTAACCCGAGTGAGCATTCAAATATCTGTCCTACATTCATTCGTGAAGGTACCCCTAACGGGTTGAAGACCATATCAACAGGTCTTCCATCTTGCAAATAAGGCATATCTTGTCTCGGTAAAATTTTTGAAATGATACCTTTATTTCCATGCCTTCCGGCCACTTTATCGCCGACTTTTATTTCGCGTTTCTGTAAAATATATACACAAATTGTTTCTGGATTATAATTAGAACCTCTCTTTCTCCAGCCCCATCTCACATCAATAACTCGACCTCTACCACCTGTAGGTAGTTTTAGACAAGTTTCTTTTGAAGTGGAAACTGGAATTCCAAGTATAGTGCGTAATAATTTATCTTCTGGGGCATACAACAATTCTTTCGCCACCTGAGGCGTTAATTTACCTACTAAAATATCACCCGCCTCTACCCAAGATCCCAGCATCACAATTCCTTTTTTGTCTAAATTTCGAAGTAAATGAGATTCTAAATGCGGTATTTTAGTAGTGATCTTTTCGGGACCTTGTCTTGTCACATGAGTTTGAATTTCATATTTCTGTATGTGAAAAGACGTATAAATATCTTCATATACTAAACGCTCGCTAATGAGTACTGCATCTTCAAAATTATAACCATCCCATGACATATAAGCTACTAATACGTTTTTACCCAAAGCAAGTTCACCACCAACCGTTGCAGTGCTGTCAGCCAAAATATGTCCTCTTTTAATGCATTTATCCTTCCAAACTTTTGGTTTTTGAAACATACAAGTATTTTTGTTGGAACGTTGATACATAACTAATGAAATGCTGAAAGTATCTACACTGTCTGATAAAAGGATCTTCTCAGTATCGGTATAAATGATCTTCCCCCCCCGTTCTGCTATAACGGTAACACCCGAATCTAGAGCCGCTTGCCGTTCCAACCCAGTTCCAACAATGCACCTCTCGGACCTCGAAAGCGGAACCGCCTGTCGTTGCATATTAGAACTCATTAAAGTCCGATTTGCATCATTATGCTCGAGAAAAGGAATAAGAGAAGCTCCAATAGAAAAATATTGGAAAGGAAAAATACTTCGAAGATGAACCTGTTCCCATGCAATAGTTAGGAATTCTTGACGGTATCGAGCCGGAACAACCTGTTCTTCCTGAATACTTCGATTCAATACCAAAGAATTTACCGCCGTTACCATATAGTATTCATCCATACTTGATGATAAATAAATCATCCGTATTTTTTTTTCAGAAATTTCAGAAACATAAAATAGGCTTTCTAGAGATCCCCAACGACCAATCCTCGAATAAATTGCTAACGATCCAATAAGACCAACATTTATTCCTTCAGAAGTGTCAATTGGGCAAATACGTCCATAGTGACTAGGATGAATATCTCGTATTGGAAAACTAGCAGTTCGTTCTGTCAACCCCCCAGGGCCCAAATGGCTTGATTTTCTCCCATGAACTATTTGTGTCAATGGATTAGTTCGATCCAAAACTTGAGATAATGGGTGTAAACCGAAAAAAGATTCATAAGTGATTGTTAATGGAGTTGAGGTTACCAAATTCTGAGGGGTCGGTGTCCATTTATACCTAATTGATCTACATATAGTCCCTTGAACAAAATTTTCTAAACGAACCAGCGCCAATCCTAATTGATCTTGTAAGAGATCCGCTACAGAACGAATACGTTTATTTTTCAGATGATTCATATTGTCAAGTGTACTCATTCCAAGTTTCATCCCAATCAAATGATCCGCAGCTGCCAATATATCTCGTGGTAATAAAAAGAAATTGTTTTGAGGTATATCAAGTTTCAGTCTCTGATTCATATTTCGTCGACCAATACTTCCTAATTCACACTTTTGTTGAAAGAATTTCTGTTGTAATTCTTTACATAAGGATTCAGAAAATACTGGATCCCCACTTATACAAAAAAATTGTTGATAAAACTCCAAAATGGCACTTTCTTTTGACCCAATTCTTCTTTTCTCCTTTTCATTTAAATTTAAAAAAGACAATAAAATTTCGGGGTAGCAAACATTTTCTAGAATTTGTCTTAGATGCGAACCCATAGCTGATGATAGAACTAGAATAGAGATTTTTTGTTTCCTACTCACACGAGCCCATATCCTTTCCTTTTTATCAATCTCTAATTCTGATCTTCCTCCCCAATCTGATATTATAGTAGCGGTATAGGCCGAAATCCCGTTATGGTCTAACTCTGACCGGTAATAAATACCTGGGCTTTGCAAGATTTGATTGATCACAATTCTGTATATTCCATTTACTATAGAATTTCCCAGAGAATTCATTAGAGGAATGTTTCCAATAAAAATGGTTTGTTCTTTTATATCCCTACTGGTTTTCCAAATTAATCCTGAATATACATATAATTCAGAAGAATATGTGAGTGATTCATACACAGCATCCCTCTCTTTTATCAACGGTTCTACTAATTGATATGTTTCCACAAATAATTGAAATTCAATTTCTTGATCCGCATATTCAATTTTGGGAAACTTATAAAGTGTTTCCATCAAGCCCTGATCAATGAACCTACAAAATCCTTCAAATTGTATCTGATTCAACCCCGGTATTGTAGACATTCCCTCATTTCCATCCCAGAGCATTTTTAATTTACCATTTATTTTATTGACAAAATCCCATTCCATTATAGCTCATTGCTAGATCGAGTCATAGGTGGAATTTTGATTCTGTTTACAAAATCACATGAAATTTTACTCAACCAACCCCATGAAATGGGCATGTATGAAATACGTATGAACATAAGAATCAAATAAAGAGAATTTTGGACTCCAATTTAATTGGAACCTGCAGCTAAAAAACTAAGTCTATATTGTTTCTGATTATCTTTAAAACAGATCAAATCCTGTTTTACCAATAATATACTTATCATTAAGTCTACGTGGCACAGAATTACGTTTCTAGGCATTTTTTTTAATTCTAAATATATATAGATATAGGTGTCGATAATATCTATACATCTCTCTCCGTGTTTATTTTTATGGACAGTTTTTTCAGCCCCAGTAACGTTCTATCAAAATTTTGATTCTCTATTCAACGAAAAATGAAAGCACAATAATGTTTTTAGAATATCGATATTATATTCATTTTTATATTTAGATAAGATATCCGATTACCATTCCGATTACCATTCCGATTACCATAGAATAATTTTTAGGTTTACATATATTCCTAATTTAGGAATATATCAAGTAAAATTTTATTGGGTCATTTTGTGTCATAGAGAAAGGGGGATTCAAGATACAATACAAATTTGTATTGTATCATTTTGGCGGCATGGCCGAGTGGTAAGGCGCGGGACTGCAAATCCCCTTTCCCCAGTTCAAATCCGGGTGTCGCCTGATCAACAAAAGACCCGAAATCCCCCAATTCTGTTCTGATGATATAATTCGTCAAATTGTTCATCAGCAGAAACAGATAACAATATTGTCTAGTAACTTTTTATAAATTTATTTGACGAATTCTTCAATTTAATATAAATGTTGAGTCAGTACCCTCCTTTGACTCTGTTCTATTGATTACACTAGTATATTATAGATAATTAATTATATATATATTATATTTTATATTCATTAATATTAGTAAACAATACTGAAAATAAACTCAAAATAAAATAGGAGACATAATTCACATGGATATAGTAAGTATCGCTTGGGCTGCTTTAATGGTAGTCTTTACATTTTCCCTTTCACTTGTAGTATGGGGAAGAAATGGACTCTAAAGGGAAAAGGTACTCGTAATTGAGTTGGGGAATCAAACTGTATCAATTTTTTGATAGATTGTTCTTCACATTATTTACTATGTTAAATATTAAAGAAAACTATCGTTCGTTATTTAAAAATTCCATTCGATTCTGATTCTAGTTTGGATTAATGTATTCAATTAAATGTATTATATGAATAATACACCTTTTCAATTAAAAAAATATTTCAATGTTCATATTTTTATTCTATTTCGATGAACCGGCTCGACTCTTACTAAAACTCGATAATGAAGACAGACCCTCTTTCTTTTGATTTTTTTACTTTTTTTTGTTTCAAAGATCTGTTTTGGTATTGGTATTCAAATATGGTGGGTGGACAACGAAATATTATGTTTTATATCGATCCATTTCATATTACATGATTCGAGAGTTAACAGTGGCCCCCTGCCCCCTCTCTCTAAATAAATTTTAAAAAGCAACTCCTTGAATCGTTTGTCAACAGCCGCCCAATCAAGTCCTTCTTAATAATTTGATATCATTTTTAGAGTCATGTGAGTCATAATTTTCTTTCAATTATTTCAACTTGTATCTTTCTTTATCTTTATACATATAATATACTATATATATACTACAAACTTTATACATTATAATTACACTACAAGTAAATTATAGTATGGTAGAAAGAAGAATTCATATATTTCTTTCTATCATACTGTCGAGCTGTCGAGTATCATAAAATATCACGGATTCGAGTTCACCTTAGTTAAGAACTAAGAAGTCAAGTTTTCTTCAAATTCATCATTTTGAAAAATCATTTTGACTAGCCGTTTTTACATAAAGGATAAGTAAAAAAGCAGTAGGAACTAAAATGAACAGTATAGTAGCAATAAATGCAAAAATGTTTACTTCCATAATTTCATAGTATTTTTTTTTACTTTTCAATAAATAACTCGGGATTGAATCCCATAGAGATGAGAAACCTTTCGGTCATAATAAATTCAATGGAATGAAAATACAAATTACATCTCTATGATATTGAATCGGATCAATATCATGAATAACAATATCTGACTCTCAAATCGATTTTTCATCATGAATCGGATAAGAAAATAAATTTCATATGTTTCATGCGAACACATAATGAAATTTATTTATAATTAAAGGGTCGGGCGACCCAATCGAAAAAGTAAAACTCCTTTACTATTCCTAATCCACATACGACTCCCTACCATAAATGATTTATTGGCTTCGTCGGGACTGACGGGGCTCGAACCCGCAGCTTCCGCCTTGACAGGGCGGTGCTCTAACCAGTTGAACTACAATCCCAATAAATACAACATAAATTACATCTTCTTATGATTTCACTTTAACTATTTCATTAGAATCACTGTGTTGTCAAAAAACAAATAAACACGAATATGTATACATATCCACCCACGTAAATGCACTTTTAAGTTAATGAGAGTGGAAGAGATTAATTTATTGGTAATCCTTATACTTAAAAATCGAGATATTAATTTAGTACCAAGACCAAAATTTTCGAATTTGTGTAAACAAATAAAAATAAAATATCGAATCTGGATCAGGTACATTTCTAAAAGACAAACTGATTCTATTATATCATGATGGATCAACGAATTGTTGGGTCGAGCCGGATTTGAACCAGCGTAGACAAATTGCCAACGAATTTACAGTCCGCCCCCATTAACCACTCGGGCATCGACCCAGAAAAAACCCTTAGGCTTATTTATAATCATATTAGTACCCTACCCCCAGGGGAAGTCGAATCCCCGCTGCCTCCTTGAAAGAGAGATGTCCTGAACCACTAGACGATGGGGGCATACCTACGCGACCTACATCATACTACGAACCATAGTATGAACAGTTTTGTGAAATTGTCAACGTATTGATAATGAGAAATGGTATCTAATCTAACGTATCTTTGCTGATTCCATAGAATTGTTTTATTCGTCATTCACAAATCATTTAAATGGCATTTTCTATATTTAGTTTAGTAAACAAAAAATAAAAATAAGAATACAGAGACCCCTTTCGGTAACGAGTTTGTCTTCCAAAAATTAGGTTTAGTACAAATTGCATTGATATTTTTGATACACTATCCCCTCACCCAGTCAATCAAATCATTCTAAATGGGCTATTCACTTAAAATTAATATATATTAATTAAAATTAATATTAAAATATAGAATAACTTATTCCGAAATTGAAGGGAAGAGGGGCCGGCCCCTTTAACTCAGTGGTAGAGTAACGCCGTGGTAAGGCGTAAGTCATCGGTTCAAATCCGATAAGGGGCTTTTTTATTTCATAAAAGTGGACTACTAGTATTCATATTTAAACAGAATAAATATAAATAAAAAAAATTAAGT